CTTTCACTTGTAGTATGGGGAAGGAGTGGGCTTTAGAACTGGGAAGATTACTATTTTAGTGCTTTACTGAAAAATCTATTTGTATCAATTGTAATCGTTCTGCGCGAAAGCTTAAAAAAACTTGACTGACTTTAGTTTATCTATATTTAGATATTATTTTTTAGATATATTACTAGTATTATATTTCTAATTAATCCTATATTAATTAATTAAATAGTTTTCTTTTATTATTATTTCATATTATAGATATTATCTAATATTATCCTAATATTCTTAGATTTCTATAATTATCTAATATATGATATGTATATTATATGGTATTTATATGGTATATAGTATATGCCTGTACTATTCTTCCTACATTAATTCTTTCGATGGGCCCCCGGATCCATAAGCATAAGAAGAGATATAAAGAATCAGGAATTCAAGCAGTTGGGCTTGCAATTCTTTTGGATTGATCAAAATGTATACAAATGGGTGTAGAGAAAAAATAGAAAATTCAAGTGTTATTTCATTTTGATGTACGTCTAATATAGATTATTACTTAGATATAGATATCTATCGTCAATCGATCTATATAAGAGAAAGCTTCTTTCTGTATACAATACAACTTTATTTTTTATGTACTAAGAATATGAATGAATATGAAATATTCTACAATACTCAATTGTATAGTGTGGTAGAAAGAGCTATATATAGCTCTTTCTACCACACTATCTAAGATACTTCTGATTCTACATTTCATTTAAGACTTAACTAGAGTTTTAAACCCTTTCATTCCTTCAATCATTGATAAAAATGAATAATTCAAGTTTCATTAAAATTAATCATTTTGGCTGACTGTTTTGACGTATATGATAAGTAAAAAGGCAGTAGGAACTAAAATGAACAGCGCAGTAGCAATAAGCGCAAGAATATTGACTTCCATAATCTCTTTGTTTTCTTCTTTCACAATAATTCGGGATCTAATCCCATAGAGATGATAAAGTGGATTCCTATCAATTCAAAGGTATGAATTGCATCTTGATGATACTAACAATATTATGAATAACAATATCAAATAAATTTATCATCGCGAATTGAATAGTCTAACATAGTATAACATAGGAAGATCTTTTATCTATACTCAATCTAAATGAAATAGAAAGAACAATAGGATTCTTACTTACGGTTCTTTATGAAACAATTTCACGAATCTACTCATAAAAAGTTCCTATATTTCTTATTCAATAGAATTCTATTGAAATAGAAAGAATTGAAAAAAAAAAGAATATAGAATAAGAAAAAATAAAAATATAAAATAAGATATTTAAAAATAAGATTAAAATATATAAATAGTAAATAGAAAGAAGAGCCTTTCAACCATTCTGATTAAATTTATGAGCAGCACTCAGAGCCTCTAGTGAGTCTGAATACAAAGTATCTTCAGTTCTTTGTCACAATTATTCAATGAATTTACCATCAGCCTATCCAATCTAATTTCATCGCAAACAGAGTTAGTAGACACTAACTCAATATTAAGAAAGTTCTAGTGTAAAATAATTAGGGAGTCTTTATAGTCTTTTTTAGAATCCTTTCTTCAACCTTAGTAGCCAAAAAGTAGTATCTCTTAGGAACCTTTGGATACCAAGATTTCCGACTTCTTACTTTCATAGTTCTGATACCCCGAATGAATTCTCATTCTTTCTTTTATTTGATTCAATTCAGAATAGCTCAAATCAATCATTAATAAGATTGGGTTGCTTCAGATTTCTTGGTACCTTTTTGAGTCACACTCAGAACCCAGATTTTGAGAAAAAAGATGACAGGCTTTTATAGGCCCTACGAGTTCTCAAAATCAAGTATCAACAGACCTAGCCCTTGCCTATGCTTTTTTTACGGGGCAAGAATTCGTCAAGTTCGATCAACAGGATTAATAAATTTCAAGTATTTTTTTGTTGATCAGGCGACACCCAGATTCGAACTGGGGATAAAGGATTTGCAGTCCCCTGCCTTACCACTTGGCCATGCCGCCAAATTCCATCCAAAATGGATAAAGAGATTCTATAATTCTATAAATTCTTGTATTCTATATATATTCTATATATTTAGATTTCTTTATATTTTCTATTTCTATTCCTTTCCTCATTTTGTTTTTATTTAAATTTTTTACTTTCTTAATTTCTTTTCTTTTTGTATCTTGAAGACCATTGTACTTATCCTTTTCCAAAAAAGAATTCCTCTTTTTTATTGGATCCTTTTTCTATCCTATCCTTTTCTTCGATTGATTTTATCTCAAAACACGCGTCGCTTCAAAACTTACCTTCTCTTTTCACTTTTCTATAGATCTATCGAATCTATAGAAAAGTGAAAAGATTCCCGGCCCCGGTCACAGACTGTAAAATGCAGTGCAATTTAGAATAATTCATTCTTTACTTCATTAACTATTTACTTATTACTCTTTTACTCTTTACTCTGACTTACTTTGAATTAGCGAACAGCTCTTAATTTTGTATATCCATTTGTATTACCTTAATGGTTAATGGATGCAAAATCCAATTGATTTACGACTAATCATTCTCAATTCTAATTATAAGCAAATCTATGGTTATATGTAAACCCCAGAACAGAAATTTTTATACGTGAATACCGAACCCGGGTCTATTTATTATGCACATATCCCTATATAGGATCATCGTACTTGAATATGAATAGAAGATAGACACTATGATAGAGTGCGACCTAACTTATGTTGCACCAAGTTCAATTATGATAAAAGATGTGATATACGTATAGCTAGATAGCTAGATTGGCATGTACTTCCTAAAGATGACTCCTATGACTATATACGTAATACGTATGCAATTCCATTGTATTTTATAAATCCTACGATCAAAAAAAGATTTGCGAATTCCTTTTTGAACATTCAATTGCGTGTGCTAAAAAAAGGGGAAACTCTATGCTGTTCCTGATTCTTCTGTTTTTATCTCATTCATAGAGAGCAGATTGAATCCTTAATTCATTGAATTTTTATTTTTTTGTACCATTGATCGTAATATCATAATAAAAGGATTATGTATAAATTGGATCAGTTTTGACATCCGATAAAAGACTCCATAAGCCTAAGTGACAGAATTTTTCCCAGGAATGCTTTATCAATTTCCATTTCTTTTTATTTGTACCTGGGTAAAGCTCAAATTTGAACTTGTATAAAAAATGCCCTACATTTTTCTGTCTTGCTTCCGTTCATACGTGTGATATATATGGATGGAGTTGACTCAAATTTTATGTGATTCAGTAAACAGAATATCCATTCCATCATTGCTAGATCAATCGGTAGGGTTCGATGAATAGTAAGCCAAGCCAATAATGGGATTTTTTCAATAAATAGGAAATTTCAGATTAAGATGCTCCAGAATGGAAATGAGGGAATGTCCACAATACCTGGATTTAGTCAGATACAATTTGAGGGATTTTGTAGGTTCATTAATCAGGGCTTGACGGAAGAATTTCATAAGTTTCAAAAAATTGAAGATAGAGATCAAGAAATTGAATTTCAATTATTTGTGGAAACATATCAATTGGTAGAGCCCTTGATAAAAGAAAGAGATGCTGTGTATGAATCACTCACATATTCTTCTGAATTATATGTCCCCGCGGTCTTAATTTGGAAAACCGGTAGAAATATGCAAGAACAAACCGTTTTTATTGGAAACATCCCTATAATGAATTCTTTTGGAACCTCTATAGTAAATGGAATATACCGAATTGTGATCAACCAAATATTGCAAAGTCCCGGTATTTACTACCGTTCAGAGTTGGAACATAACGGAATCTCTGTCTATACCTGTACTATAATATCGGATTGGGGGGGAAGGTCGGAATTAGAAATTGATAGAAAAGCAAGGATATGGGCCCGTGTAAGTAGAAAACAAAAAATATCTATTCTAGTTCTATCATCAGCTATGGGTTTGAATATAAGAGAAATTCTAGATAATGTTTGTTACCCTGAAATTTTCTTGTCTTTCCCGAATGATAAAGAGAAAAAAAAGATTGGGTCAAAAGAAAATGCTCTTTTGGAATTTTATCAACAATTTGCTTGTGTAGGGGGGGATCCGGTATTTTCTGAGTCCTTATGCAAGGAATTACAAAAGAAATTTTTTCAACAAAGATGTGAATTAGGAAAGATTGGTCGACGAAATATGAACCGGAGACTTAATCTTGATATACCCCAAAACAATACATTCTTGTTACCACGAGATCTATTGGCTGCTGTGGATCATTTGATTGGAATGAAATTGGGAATGGGTACACTTGACGATATGAATCACTTGAGAAATAAACGTATTCGTTCTGTAGCAGATCTCTTACAGGATCAATTCGGATTGGCTCTTGTTCGTTTAGAGAATACGGTTCGAGGAACTATATGTGGAGCAATCAGGCATAAATTGATACCGACTCCTCAAAATTTGGTAACTTCAACTTCATTAACAACTACTTATGAATCGTTTTTTGGCCTACACCCTTTGTCTCAAGTTTTGGATCGAACTAATCCGTTGACACAAATCGTTCATGGGCGAAAATGGAGTTATTTGGGTCCTGGAGGATTGACGGGGCGAACTGCTAGTTTTCGGATACGAGATATCCACCCGAGTCACTATGGACGTATTTGCCCAATTGACACGTCCGAAGGAATCAATGTTGGACTTATTGGATCATTAGCTATTCATGTGAAGGTTGGTTATTGGGGATCTATAGAGAGTCCGTTTTATGAATTATCTGATAGATCAAAAAATGCACAGATGGTTTATTTATCACCAAATAGAGATGAATATTATATGGTAGCAGCAGGAAATTCTTTGGCCTTGAACCGGGGTATTCAAGAACAACAGGTTGTTCCAGCTCGATATCGTCAAGAATTCCTGACTATTGCATGGGAAGAGATTCATCTTAGAAGCATTTTTCCTTTCCAATATTTTTCTATTGGAGCTTCCCTCATTCCTTTTATCGAGCATAATGATGCGAATCGAGCTTTAATGAGTTCTAATATGCAGCGCCAAGCAGTTCCCCTTTCTCGGTCCGAGAAGTGCATTGTTGGAACTGGGTTGGAAGGCCAAACGGCTCTAGATTCGGGGATTTCAGCTATAGCCGAACGCAAGGGAAAAATCATTTATACTGATACTCAAAAGATCATTTTCTCAAGTAATGGGGATACTATAAGCATTCCATTAGTTATGTATCAACGTTCCAACAAAAATACTTGTATGCATCAAAAAACTCAGGTTCAGCGGGGTAAATACATGAAAAAGGGACAAATTCTAGCGGACGGTGCGGCTACAGCTGGTGGGGAACTCGCTTTAGGAAAAAATGTATTAGTAGCTTATATGCCATGGGAAGGTTACAATTTTGAAGATGCAGTACTAATTAGCGAACGTATGGTCTATGAAGATATTTATACTTCTTTTCACATCCGGAAATATGAAATTCAGACTCATGTAACAAGTCAAGGTCCTGAAAGAATCACTAAGGATATCCCGCATTTAGAGGCTCGTTTACTCCGAAATTTAGACAGAAATGGAATTGTGATGCTGGGATCTTGGATAGAAACAGGTGACATCTTAGTAGGTAAATTAACACCTCAGACAGCGAGCGAATCGTCATATGCTCCGGAGGATAGATTATTACGAGCTATACTTGGTATTCAGGTATCCACTTCAAAAGAAACTTCTCTAAGACTACCTATAGGAGGAAGGGGTCGAGTTATTGATGTGAGATGGATCCATAGAAAGGGAGTTTCCAATTCTAATCCAGAAAAGATTCGTGTATATATTTCACAGAAACGTGAAATCAAAGTAGGTGATAAAGTAGCTGGAAGGCATGGGAATAAGGGTATAATTTCTAAGATTTTGTCTAGACAAGATATGCCCTATTTGCAAGATGGAACGCCCGTTGATATGGTATTCAACCCATTAGGAGTCCCCTCACGAATGAATGTGGGACAGATATTTGAATGTTCGCTCGGGTTAGCGGGGGATCTGCTAAATAAACATTATAGAATAGGACCTTTTGATGAGAGATATGAGCAAGAGGCCTCAAGAAAACTAGTGTTTTCTGAATTATATGAAGCCAGTAAGAAAACAAAAAATCCATGGGTATTTGAACCCGAATATCCGGGAAAAAGCAGAATATTTGATGGAAGAACGGGAGATCTTTTTGAACAACCTGTTCTAATAGGAAAGTCCTATATCCTAAAATTAATTCATCAAGTTGATGATAAAATCCATGGACGTTCCAGCGGGCATTACGCACTTGTTACACAACAACCCCTTAGAGGGAGGGCCAAACAAGGGGGACAAAGAGTAGGAGAAATGGAAGTTTGGGCTCTAGAGGGATTTGGTGTTGCTCATATTTTACAAGAGATGCTTACTTATAAATCTGATCATATTAGAGCTCGTCAAGAAGTACTTGGTGCTACGATTATTGGAGCAACAGTACCTAATCCAGAGGGTGCTCCAGAATCTTTTCGATTGCTCGTTCGAGAACTACGATCTTTGTCCCTGGAACTGAATCATTTCCTTGTATCTGAAAAGAACTTTCAGATGGACAGGAAGGAAGCTTGATCTCAATGAATCAGAATTTCTATTCTATGATCGACCAGTATAAACATCAACAACTTCGAATTGGACCAGTTTCCCCTAAACAAATAATGGCTTGGGCAAAAAAAATTTTACCCAATGGAGAGATAGTCGGAGAGGTTACAAAACCCTATACTTTTCATTATAAAACTAATAAACCGGAGAAAGATGGATTGTTTTGTGAAAGGATTTTCGGACCCATAAAAAGTGGGATTTGTTCTTGTGGAAATTACCGAGGGATTGGGACTGAAAAAGAAGAGCCAAAATTTTGTGAAGAATGCGGAGTGGAATTTGTTGATTCTCGGATACGAAGGTACCAAATGGGATACGTCAAACTGACATGTCCAGTGACTCATGTGTGGTATTTGAAACGTCTTCCTAGTTATATTGCGAATATTTTAGATAAGCCCCTTAGGGAATTAGAGGGCCTAGTATATTGCGATGTGTGATTTGATCAAAATTTTCATTTGACAGATTTAGACTGAGAAACTGTCATCCCATTTAATTTGATTGGGATGCCCCCGGCTCTGACATGTATCTTGGGAGGAGGAACATGAAGCTCAGAATTGTGGGTGCATTCAAGATTTCAAAATGTAAGAAAAGGGGAATTGATCCATGGTCTGATTCTGTAACAGATAATATAGGAATAGTTATTTATACCTCGTGAAAAAAGACTTTTTGTTTTTTGTGGAATTATACATTCCATTTCTTTGAGAAAGAAATTCTGTTCAGGCAAGCGCAAGCGAATATAGCATGGTTACAGGAGCTTATCTATCGCATATATGCTTCAAGGAATATCATGCACATAACCATCGAGGTGAGTAGAGACCTAAAAAAGATCAAATGGAACAATACAATATATAGACAAAGAAATCCTTTACGAGTC